TCTCTTGCACCTCCTCCTTTTTATGATAAATATACCAGAAATAATTCGAATAAATAGCAGTCTCTGACAACTCATCCTCTTTAATCTGCTTGGACCCGCTCCAATACCCATAGGAAAATCCCCAGTCATATTCAGCGTACCTATCCCTGCAATCAAATAGATTGTCCCAAGGGCCCCATATTCTAGGAGCCCAAGTTATGCTATTGAAAATTCGTTCCTCTAGCAGTTCCGGTTTGACCATTCCGTTCCCTTTTTCAAACTCCACTTCTTTTCATATAGCAATCCCTAATCAAAGAGAGAACAATATCCATTTCAAAACATTTCTAACGGATTCCTTGGTTCGGCCCCACGAAGTAATGGCACTCGATTATTATCAACCCGAGTGCAATCTTTTTCTGTCGGTAAGGATTGCACCAGAGCACCTTCTACTTCTAATAGGCCATGAACTATAGATAGAGAAGAATCATTCTGAGCGAGTCCATAAGAAGCGACCCACTTTTTCATCGGTTCCGGAGGAAGACCAAAGATCTTGCGCGACCGGTCCGCCAGAAAAACTCAAAAGAGAAAGAAGTCTCGTTAATCTCTTCATGCTCGTTCCAAGTTCGAAGTACCGTTTGGCCAAAGAAAAAGCCGCTTCCTGACACGATTGCCTCTTTATATAGATAGATATAGGATCTATGGGGTTATTACTTAGAAGTCTATTTTGTACAAGATCCCCCCCTATCTGATAGAAAAGGGTCCCATGATCCCGAGCCGGTCTTATTTTGGCTCGCAAACCCCAAGTTTGTCTATGAAGAGCTAATCTAATTGTATTAGTTTCTATAATGGATTTCTTATGTGGAATACTAATGGATAGGGCCTCGTTGCTAAGTGCTACAAGATCGAGTGCACTGGAACTCGTGGTTATGGACCCGAATCCTTTAGTATGGAACATTGTCTTTTCCAAGTAAAAACCCCTAGTATATGAAAGAATGAAAAGGTGCTTTTGTTCTTGTGGAATAAGAAGCCCTCGTACCTTAATGAAAGGAAAATAGGAATTTTTCGTTAGGTATTTGACCAAATAGGATCGTCCAGTTCCTATAGAACCTATCACTAAAATACCCGATAGGGCTAAGCGGAACGAAAAGGGTTTTCCATGAGATGGTAAATGAAAACGATTAGCCCCACACGAGGTTTGGGAATAAGTGATTGTCTGATAATGAGCAAGGAATATACGTCTTTCTGCTAAAGAGCATCTATTAAACTCATAATTCATTAGATCCTTGTTAGCAATGTCAACTAGGTATCATAAGTAAATGGATCCCGGTTGTTCAATCCTTTGATAACCAAGGTCATTCTTTGCTAAAGAGAAATGATCACTATGGGTCAGACTCAATAGAATTGGATCCATTCCAAATAGCGAGAATTAGGATTCTTGATCCCTCTCAATCTCTCTTTCAATTCGAGGATCCCGAGAGGTGTTTTCATAGTCATCTCCGAATATTTGCCATCTCCGAATATTTGCCATCTCCGAATATTTTCGATTTCATTTTTCTATGATATGTCTTTCTATATGAAAATTGGTTATTTACGATGTACGATGATCCCTGTTAAGCATCCATGGCTGAATGGTTAAAGCGCCCAACTCATAATTGGTAAATTTGCGGGTTCAATTCCTGCTGGATGCACGCGAACGGGAACGTTCCATAAGTCTATTGGAACTGGCTCTCTATCTATGGAATCTCATCCATGATCCATACATAACGAATTGGTATGGTATATTCATACCATAACATAAGAACAATAAGAACTCGAATTCTTATCGATACTGGAACTCAGAGCATAGGAGGGAAAGTCGATTTATGGATGGAATCAAATACGCAGTATTTACAGAAAAGAGTCTTCGTTTATTGGGAAAGAATCAATATACTTCTAATGTCGAATCGGGATTCACTAAGACAGAAATAAAGCATTGGGTCGAACTCTTCTTTGGTGTTAAGGTAGTAGCTGTGAATAGCCATCGACTACCCGGAAAGGGTAGAAGAATGGGACCTATTCTGGGACATACAATGCATTACAGACGTATGATCATTACCCTTCAACCGGGTTATTCTATTCCACTTCTAGATAGAGAAACGAACTAAAGGAGAATACTTAATAATACGGCGAAACATTTATACAAAACACCTATCCCGAGCACACGCAAGGGAACCGTAGACAGGCAAGTGAAATCCAATCCACGAAATAAATTGATCCATGGACGGCACCGTTGTGGTAAAGGTCGTAATGCCAGAGGAATCATTACCGCAAGGCATAGAGGGGGAGGTCATAAGCGCCTATACCGTAAAATCGATTTTCGACGGAATCAAAAAGACATATCTGGTAGAATCGTAACCATAGAATACGACCCTAATCGAAATGCATACATTTGTCTCATACACTATGGGGATGGTGAGAAGAGATATATTTTACATCCCAGAGGGGCTATAATTGGAGATACTATTGTTTCTGGTACAAAAGTTCCTATATCAATGGGAAATGCCCTACCTTTGAGTGCGGTTTGAACTATTGATTTACGTAATTGGAAGTAACCAATTAGGTTTACGACGAAACCTAGAAATCGATCACTGATCCAATTTGACTACCTCTACGGGATAGACCTCAACAGAAAACTGTTGAGTAACGGCAGCAAGTGATTGAGTTCAGTAGTTCCTCATAGAAAATTATTGACTCTAGAGATATGGTAATATGGAGAAGACAAAATTGTTTGAAGCACGCACAGAACCGGAAGCGCCCCTTGTTTCAAAGAGAGGAGGACGGGTTATTCACATTTAATTTGATGGTCAGAGGCGAATTGAAAGCTAAGCAGTGGTAATTAAGACCCCCGGGTGAAAATAGGGATGTCTCCTACGTTACCCATAATATGTGGAAGTATCGACGTAATTTCATAGAGTCATTCGATCTGAATGCTACATGAAGAACATAAGCCAGATGACGGAACGCGGAGACCTAGGATGTAGAAGATCATAACATGAGCGATTCGGCAGATTTGGATTCCTTTTCTATATATCCACTCATGTGGTACTTCATCATACGATTCATATAAGATCCATCTGTCTAGAGATCGTCATATACATCTAGAAAGCCGTATGCTTTGGAAGAAGCTTGTACAGTTTGGGAAGGGGTTTTTTGAGAAAAAAGAAGAATCTACTTCAACCGATATGCCCTTAGGCACGGCCATACATAACATAGAAATCACACGTGGAAGGGGTGGGCAATTAGCTAGAGCAGCAGGTACTGTAGCGAAACTGATTGCAAAAGAGGGTAAATTGGCCACTTTAAGATTACCATCTGGGGAGGTCCGTTTGGTATCCCAAAACTGCTTAGCAACAGTCGGACAAGTGGGTAATGTTGGGGTGAACCAAAAAAGTTTGGGTAGAGCCGGATCTAAGTGTTGGCTAGGTAAACGCCCCGTAGTAAGAGGGGTAGTTATGAACCCTGTGGACCACCCCCATGGGGGCGGTGAAGGGAAAGCCCCCATTGGTAGAAAAAAACCCACAACCCCTTGGGGTTATCCTGCGCTTGGAAGAAGAACTAGGAAAAGGAAAAAATATAGTGATAGTTTTATTCTTCGTCGCCGTAAGTAAATACGTAACTAGGAATATGGAAAATTTCATTTTTGGAATTTGCAATAATGCGATGGGCGAACGACGGGAATTGAACCCGCGCATGGTGGATTCACAATCCACTGCCTTGATCCACTTGGCTACATCCGCCCCTTATCCAGCTAAAGGATTTTCTCTTTTTTCCATTCATCATTATTGTATTTATTCTGACCTCCATACCTCGATCGAGATAGTGGACATAGGATGCCACTCTTTAAAATGAAAAAAGGAGTAATCAGCTGTGACACGAAAAAAAACGAATCCTTTTGTAGCTCGTCATTTATTGGCAAAAATCGAAAAGGTTAATATGAAGGAGGAGAAAGAAATAATAGTAACGTGGTCCCGGGCTTCTAGCATTCTACCCGCAATGGTTGGCCATACAATCGCGATTCATAATGGAAAGGAACATATACCTATTTACATAACAAATCCTATGGTAGGTCGCAAATTGGGGGAATTCGTGCCTACTCGGCATTTCACGAGTTATGAAAGTGCAAGAAAGGATACTAAATCTCGTCGTTAACTGAATTCAGAATAGAAAGATTCAGAATAAACAAAATTTATAGGATTCAAATTAAAGTAAAGGTAGGGGGGTAATAACCTTATTTATGACAAGTTTCAAATTAGTAAAGTATACCCCTAGGATAAAAAAGAAGAAGAACGGGCTAAGGAAACTCGCAAGAAAAGTTCCAACCGATCGTCTACTTAAATTCGAACGGGTCTTCAAAGCACAAAAACGCATACATATGTCTGTTTTCAAAGCACAAAGAGTTCTTGATGAGATTCGCTGGCGTTACTACGAGGAAACCGTTATGATACTGAACCTCATGCCTTATCGAGCGTCTTATCCCATCTTAAAGTTGGTTTATTCGGCAGCAGCAAATGCTACTCATTATAGGGATTTCGACAAAGCTAGTTTATTCATCACTAAAGCTGAAGTCAGTAGGAGTACTATTATGAAAAAATTCAGACCTCGAGCTCGAGGACGTAGTTATTCTATAAAAAAAACCATGTGTCATATAACAATTGTACTAAATATAGTAAAGAAATCTAAATAATCTTTAGATCAATCCAAGATTTCGATTCCCAATAAAAAAGAAATAGAATAGAAAAATATGGGACAAAAAATAAATCCACTCGGTTTCAGACTTGGTACAACCCAAAATCACCATTCCTTTTGGTTCGCACAACCAAAAAATTATTCTGAAGGTCTACAGGAAGATAAAAAAATACGGAATTGTATCAAGAACTATATACAAAAGAATAGGAAAAAAGGCTTGAATAGAAAAATAGAATCAGACTCAAGTTCTGAAGTAATTACACATATAGAAATTCAAAAAGAAATCGATACAATCCACGTTATAATCCATATTGGATTCCCCAATTTATTAAAGAAAAAGGGAGCAATCGAAGAATTAGAGAAAGATCTCCAAAAGGAAGTTAATTCTGTAAACCAGAGACTTAATATTGCTATCGAAAAGGTTAAAGAACCTTATAGACAACCTAATATTCTTGCGGAATATATAGCTTTCCAATTAAAAAATAGAGTTTCATTCCGAAAAGCAATGAAAAAAGCCATTGAATTAACTAAAAAAGCAGACATAAAAGGAGTAAAAATAAAAATTGCGGGCCGTCTAGCAGGGAAAGAAATTGCACGTGCCGAATGCATCAAAAAGGGCAGACTCCCCCTCCAAACAATTCGCGCTAAAATTGATTATTGCTGCTATCCAATTCGAACCATCTATGGAGTATTAGGCGTAAAAATTTGGATATTCGTAGAAGAAGAATAACTAACCCTGTCTTCCCATTCCTCCCAAAATCCTTAAAAAAAGAAGAAATTAAACCTCTTTCTATAAGATTTAATGAAAATTGATAAATCTTTTAATATAATTGCTATGCTTAGTGTGTGACTCGTTAGTTTTTTATTTAGGGTCAAAAATGGAGATTGAAAAAAAAAATTGGCTGAACCCTACTAAAAATGGAAAAAAACTTTAGTAATTATAGAAAATTAACTAATAACCAACCTATTGCTTCGTATTGTCGAGATCCTAACTAAGAAACAGTCACTATGTGAATAAATACATCTATAAAAAATGAGTAGATCTATCATATAGTTGTAGCAACTGCATTTTTTTCTCTACAAAAGAAACCAGATTTTAGGCTGTGAAGCAAAACTAAAGGGATGTGGATAAAAGGAGGGATGATCGATAGAAGGAAGAAGAATAAGAAAGATATAGGATTCCAATGTGTATGGTCTATGAATTACATCATAAAAAAAGCAATGTGATAAAGCATCAATATAATAAAATAATAAAAAAAGAGAATTCAAAATCGTAACTTTTGAAACAACAAATAAAAATTTAAAGAGATAAAAAAGAGCAGCCCGCGTTAATAAAACTGAGAAAATTGACTCGGAAAAAAAAAATTTGGAAGCTCCATTGCAGGATTCAAACCTAACCATTAAGGGAGAAGCTGTGGGAACGAAAAAACCTATGACGGCATCGGATTTTATTGAAAAGAATCCTAACACTTCATTGGGTGGGATGGCGGAACAAACCAAAAAATTGCTTTATTTGATAAGATTCTAAATTAACAAATAAGACAGGAAAGAGTAAATATTCGCCCGCGAAATCCTTATTGGATTAGAATACTTTACCACGATTCAATAAGGATCAAAATAAGGGGATTCCAAAAATATATTCTAGATCCTCTTTCTTGACTATATATTTTAGTATTTTAATAAATTCAAAATATTATGGAATTAGAGAAATTCACACGCTTTCTCATTTAATTCGCGAGGAGCTGGATGAGAAGAAACTCTCATGTCCAGTTTTGCAGTAGAGATGGAATTAAGAAAGAACCGTCGACTATAACCCCAAAAGAACTAGATTTCGTAAACAACATAGAGGAAGAATGAAGGGAAAATCCTGCCGAGGCAATCGTATTTGTTTTGGTAGATATGCTCTTCAAGTACTTGAACCCGCTTGGATCACCGCAAGACAGATAGAAGCAGGACGAAGAGCAATGACACGATATGCACGTCGTGGTGGAAAAATATGGGTGCGTATATTTCCCGACAAACCAGTTACAATAAGACCCACAGAAACACGTATGGGCTCGGGAAAGGGATCCCCCGAATATTGGGTAGCCGTTGTTAAACCAGGTCGAATACTTTATGAAATAAGCGGAGTATCCGAAACTGTAGCTAGAGCAGCTATCTCTATAGCTGCCAGTAAAATGCCCATACGAAGTCAATTTCTTCGATTAGAGATATAGAACCCAAAAAAGAAGTATTGAAGAAAAAAAACCAGGTTTATCTTTCCGGAAAGACAATATTTCTTTCATCCTTTTGCATTGAAATAACAAATTGAAATCCAAATAATATGATTCAACCTCAGACCCTTTTAAATGTAGCAGATAATAGTGGAGCTAGAAAATTGATGTGTATTCGAGTCATAGGAGCCGCTGGTAATCAGCGATATGCTCGTATTGGTGATGTTATTGTTGCTGTAATCAAAGACGCTGTGCCCCAAATGCCCCTAGAAAGATCCGAAGTAATTCGAGCTGTAATTGTACGTACATGTAAAGAATTCAAATGCGAAGATGGTATAATAATACGCTATGATGACAATGCAGCAGTTATCATTGATCAAAAAGGAAATCCAAAAGGAACTCGAGTTTTTGGCGCGATTGCCGAAGAATTGAGAGAATTGAATTTTACTAAAATAGTTTCATTAGCTCCTGAAGTATTATAAACACTAGTAAACGAGATATAGATAAAAAAAAATTAGTAGATTGTGTCTCACGTATATGCTTTAAAATAAAAAATTAAAAGATAAAGGAAAACATGTTGATTATAGAAAAATTAGGAGGAAACTAGAATTAGAGTCTTATGGGCAAGGACACTATTGCTGATTTACTAACCTCTATAAGAAACGCGGACATGAATAAAAAAGGAACTGTTCGAGTAGTATTCACAAATATTACCGAAAACATTGTTAAAATACTTCTACGAGAGGGTTTTATTGAAAGTGTTCGGAAACATCAGGAAAGTAACAGATATTTCTTGGTTTTAACTTTGCGACATCAAAAGAGAAAGACTAGAAAGGGAATATATAGAACTAGAACCTTTTTAAAGCGTATCAGCCGACCTGGCTTACGAATTTATGTCAACTACCAAGGAATTCCTAAGGTTTTGGGCGGAATGGGAATTGCTATTCTTTCTACCTCTCGAGGTATAATGACAGATCGAGAAGCTCGACTAAACAGAATTGGGGGAGAAGTCTTATGTTATATATGGTAATGGCCCCACCTATAGTACCCGAATTCTATCTCGAACTTCCTATTTTGAAAAGAAAAATGGAAAAATAGGAGAAAAAAATATGACAGAAAAAAAAAATAGGAGAGAAAAAAAAAACCCGAGAGAAGCAAAAGTCACTTTCGAAGGCTTAGTTACGGAAGCCCTACCCAACGGAATGTTCCGCGTTCGCCTAGAGAATGACACCATCATCCTGGGCTATATTTCAGGAAAGATTCGGTCTAGCTCTATACGAATACTGATGGGGGATAGGGTCAAAATTGAAGTAAGTCGTTATGATTCCAGCAAGGGGCGTATAATTTATAGACTTCCCCATAAGGATTCGAAGCGTACCGAAGACTCGAAGGATACTGAAGATTTGAAGGATACCAAAGATTCAAAGATTAGGTTTTTCTAGGGAAATAACTTTCAAGTTTCAAAATTTAAGTGAAGAGACTTATTTTTCCAAAAGAATAGATTCATAGTTTAAGAAAGGAATACCTATATATGAAAATAAGAGCTTCCGTTCGTAAAATTTGTACAAAATGTCGACTGATTCGCAGGCGTGGACGAATTAGAGTCATTTGTTCCAATCCGAAACATAAACAAAGACAGGGGTAATCTTTCGAAAAAGGAGCTTTTCTTTCTAAAAAGTAAAAAAAAAGTACCTATGGAAATGTCCAAATTCCAAATAACAAAATGAAAGTAAAGGATATATTTTACCCCTGAAACGGATATCTTTGTATCTTTTTTTCTTTTTGTTATTTCTAACTCATATTTATGAGATAATAAAATATGACAAAAGCTATACCAAAAATAGGTTCACGTAAGAAAGTGCGTATTGGTTTGCGTAGGAATGCCCGTTTTAGTTTACGGAAGAGTGCACGTAGAATAACAAAAGGAGTTATTCATGTTCAAGCCAGTTTCAACAATACCATTATAACCGTTACAGACCCACAAGGTCGGGTGGTTTTCTGGTCCTCCGCAGGTACTTGTGGATTCAAAAGCTCAAGAAAAGCATCACCCTATGCTGGTCAAAGAACAGCAGTAGATGCTATTCGTACAGTGGGTTTGCAACGAGCAGAAGTTATGGTAAAAGGTGCTGGTAGCGGAAGAGATGCCGCATTACGAGCCATTGCTAAAAGTGGTGTACGGTTAAGTTGTATACGCGATGTAACACCTATGCCGCATAATGGATGTCGACCTCCTAAAAAAAGACGTCTGTAAAAAAATGAAACTGCTTTCAAGAGAAATAAACGATTCAATGATCAAATAATAATACTAGTCCGTTATGGTTCGAGAGGAGGTAACAGGATCCACCCAAACACTAGAGTGGAAGTGTGTTGAATCAAGAGTAGATAGTAAGCGTCTTTATTATGGTCGTTTCATTCTGTCCCCGCTTAGAAAAGGTCAAGCAGATACTGTCGGTATTGCCTTGCGAAGAGCTTTACTTGGAGAAATAGAAGGAACATGTATCACACGCGCCAAATTTTGGAACGTGCCACACGAATATTCTACAATAGTCGGTATTGAAGAATCCATACAAGAAATTTTACTAAATTTGAAAGAAATTGTATTGAGAAGTAATCTCTATGGAGTTAGAGACGCATCAATTTGCGTCAAAGGTCCTAGATACATAACCGCTCAAGATATAATCTTACCGCCTTCCGTAGAAATCGTTGATACGACACAACCTATAGCTAACTTGAGAGAGCCCATTGATTTCTATATTGAGTTACAGATCAAGAGAGATCGCGGATATCATACGGAACTCAGAAAGAACTCTCAAGATGGAAGTTATCCTATAGATGCTGTATCCATGCCTGTTCGAAATGTGAATTATAGCATTTTTTCTTGTGGGAATGGAAATGAAAAACATGAGATACTTTTTCTCGAAATATGGACGAATGGAAGTTTAACTCCTAAAGAAGCGCTTTATGAAGCTTCTCGTAATTTGATTGATTTATTTCTTCCTTTTCTACACGCAGAGGAAGAGGGCGCTAGTTTTGAAGAAAATAAAAACAGATTTACTCCACCTCTTTTAACCTTTCAAAAAAGATTCACTAATCTAAAGAAAAACAAAAAAGAAATTCCATTGAATTGTATTTTTATTGATCAATTAGAATTGCCTTCTAGAACGTATAATTGTCTCAAAAGGGCCAATATACATACACTATTGGACCTTTTGAGTAAGACTGAAGAAGATCTTATGCGAATTGACAGTTTTCGTATGGAAGAGGGAAAACTTATATGGGACACTCTAGAGAAGCATCTCCCAATGGATTTACCTAAGAACAAGTTCTCGCTTTAAATCCATTGCAATTTTTTCCTCTTTTTCTTTTTTTTTTTTTTTAGAATAAGAAGAAAAAAAAGAAATTTTGCATCTTTGACACAATCTATATTTTCGCGAAATGGATCATAATAAAATAGATTTTAGGTATCTAGGGAAGATTCACTTGGAGGTAACTATTTCCTAGATACCCTGCAGGGGGCTTCGCGGTTGAATGAATCAACTCGAAAAATCCCTAAAAAAGACCTAAAGTTAAGGATTTATCAATGGGTAATGTTGCTCCAATACCTAACCAAAGAGCTACTGCAGTACCGATTAAAAAAACGGTCGTAGCTACTGGGCGACGAAATGGATTTTGGAATTTATTGACATTCTCTAGAAAGGGTACTGTCAATAAGCCCGTTGGCACAGAAACCATTAAGAGAACGCCCAATAACTTATTGGGTACTGTACGGAGTATTTGAAATACGGGAAAGAAGTACCACTCGGGTAATATTTCCAGAGGAGTTGCAAACGGATCCGCCGGTTCACCAATCATTGACGGCTCGAGAACCGCTAAACCTACATTACACGCAATAGTACCTAGAATTACTACTGGAAAAATGTATAAAAGATCGTTGGGCCACGCGGGTTCCCCGTAATAATTATGTCCCATTCCTTTAGCTAATTTGGCTCTTAATACAGGATCATTTAAGTCTGGTTTCTTTGTTATTGGGATAGGTGAATTCTTTAGGATCCATCCCCCAAAGGAACCGGACATGAGAATTTTTCATCATCCGGCTCGAGCAAGAATGAAAGAAATAAGACCGTGTAGAATCTACAATAGAATAGGGTATATAATGACTCAATGACTCAAGGCAAGAAAAAGTCTCTTTTCCGAAATTGTGCCTATAACTACTCATTGAAAAGAATCCTATTCTTATGCGTAAATGCTCAATATCCAAGTGGGCTTACAAATTTGATCATGATCAATTGCTTTGTGGATTGTCTCTTGATTAGTTGGTGTTTTGTTTATCCCCTCAATATCGCAAGTTTCTTACATCCAAACAAAGTATTTACTTGTTACTAATAAAAAATCAAAAAGTTTAGCCTATGTTCTTCCTTAGATCCCTTCTTTTACTCCGATAGTACTCCGGGTCGAAATCGATGCAAAGAAAATGAATGCATTTCTATACCATAATAAAAAGTAAGTGTAATAAATATAGAATTGGATCATATCACATGACTTATTCCATTTATACTCTATGGGATCTTACGGAGCCCGCTCATGAATGACATGTTGGGGTATGATCATAGAAAATATTCTCCTCGAGTGAACCAGCCTATCCTTCCTAGATAGGGGACTTACGTGTTGATTGGATGCGGAGACACCTTCGGTCGTGAATTCTAATGTGGCAGATACAATTCTCTATCTGCATGGCCCAATTAATAATTCAAGTCACACACTCCCATAATCCGCCTTATTTTCTTTCATAAAATTAACTTCAACTATAACTATTTGTATCAAAATACTTCGAAGTTGAAGAGAAGTATCCAAATGACATGTCTTATTGTAAAATAAGACATGTTTGTAGCAATGAAATACCACAACCTACCCTATATGATATATGAGAATTAGAATTCTCTAGGATATATTTTTTCTATAAAGGACCCGAAATACCTTGCTTACGTATCATTGGAAAGTGCATTAACATAAATACGGCAGTAAGCAGAGGTAGTACAAAGGTATGTAAACTATAAAAACGAGTCAAAGTGGATTGGCCCACACTAGCACTTCCACGTAATAATTCCACTAAAGGGGATCCTATTACCGGAATCGCTTCAGGTACACCTGTCACGATTTTGACTGCCCAATAACCAATTTGATCCCAAGGCAAAGAATAACCAGTTACACCAAATGATGCAGTCAATACAGCCAAAACCACACCTGTGACCCAAGTTAATTCACGGGGTTTTTTAAATCCACCTGTGAGATACACACGAAATACGTGCAGGATCATCATTAGAACCATCATACTTGCTGACCATCGATGAACTGATCGGATTAACCAACCAAAGTTGGCCTCCGTCATTATATATTGAACGGAGGAAAAAGCCTCTGTAACGGTTGGTCGGTAGTAAAAAGTCATAGCAAAACCGGTAGCGACTTGTACTAGAAAACAAGTAAGTGTAATTCCCCCTAAACAATAAAATATGTTTACATGAGGAGGAACATATTTACTAGTTATATCATCTGCAATTGCCTGAATCTCAAGACGTTCCTCAAACCAATCATATACTTTATTGAGATAGGTAATTAGCCCGACTCCCCCTCCGAGAACCGTATATGAAAATTTCATTTCGTACGGCTCAAGCAGAAACACACAAATTTTCAATGGATATTTGAAAAAAGTTCAAAACATCATCAGCCACGGTATTCAATCGATTTGCCTTGAAGATATGAAATAAGAAAAATCCAGAATTTCTTCTTTGTGATGATAATGCCAAAAAATCTCAAGTTAGCTCATCTGTCTTTCTTTCCCGTATGTTGATCATTAGAGGCTTCTTGACTTTTCTCTTCCCTATTTTTTATTTATTTGATTTTTTGATTTTTTGACAAGTCAAAAAATCAAATAAATAAAAAATAGTGGTTTTCTGATAGAAATTATCTTGTTGCGATCCTATGAATCAGTTCAATTAAAACCTTAGATTCATACTAGAGCCACGATGATTGAGTCTCAAGCTAAACAAAAGGCAAGGGTTCTTCGAATAAGAACCGCTTGATGATCATTTATTGAAAGAGAAAAAAGTTGTCTTTTGGGCAAACAAAATTGGAAGGGAGAAAATTTCTTTTTTTATTAAGAACTACTTGATTTTTTTTCAGTCTGGTTGCGAGGTCTAAATAGTGAGTATGAATCATAGTTCCATTTTTTTTTCTTGATCCACTCTATGTTTTCGTGTTCCAGATACTAGAATAAATAATATCCGACGAATTTAGAATCATCTTGATAGAGATAACAGGCCCTTTCTATGTATTATCAATAGGATCAATTCTAACAAGTCACACACTCATATTCCAGAGATCCCGAAACAAAAAAATCCACGGTCGAACTACCAGAATGTCTAGAAATGTGAAGCTTAAAGTAGAAAGGCTTTTTTTAACTATGACTTCATAGTTTTTGTTAGTAGAAACCTAATTTGTTAAAATTCCGTCTAGTAAAACAGAAGAATTATAAATTTCTAAAATGATAGATAGGAATATTGCGAATAAAGCCATTGCGACCCCCATAAAAGGGGTAGTCCCCCAACCCGGAGCGACTTTCCCATATTCCGAATTCAAGGGTTTCAATAAACTACCTGCACCAGTCCGTTTTGGCTTAGGTCTAGAACTATCTTCAACGGTTTGTGTAGCCATAAATTCCATTTAATCATTGGTGTTGACTTTGTATACTATTCCGTTGTAGTTGTAAATACACGATCTTTTCATAGATCCATTGTAATCTTGAAATTCTATAAAAATGGAAACAGCAACTTTAGTCGCCATCTCCATATCTGGTTTACTTGTAAGCTTTACCGGGTATGCCTTATATACCGCGTTTGGGCAACCCTCTCAACAATTAAGAGATCCATTCGAAGAACATGGGGACTAATTGAAGTAAGAAGTCTCCCCTCTGGGGGACTTCTTACTTCAATGAAATTTTTTATTTCCTTCAATTAAATTATTTCATTTTTTAGTCGGAACCTTAGGTGGTTCTCGGAAAAAGATAGCGAAAAAAATTATCCCTAAAGTCGAAACTAAAAGGAACGTATAAACCAATGCTTCCATATATTCGATCCTGGTTTATTTACAATTATAACTTCCACACCTATTCACTTATCATTTGGGATCATTTCCCATATAAAAAAAGAAAAAGAGTCAAAGAAAGGACAGGAGATGTTTCTCATGTCAAATCAAAAAAGAGAGGTGAAAGATACCATAGCAATGTGGTATCAGGCTGCCTGTCTCCTTGTAGTTGGATCTCCAACTTTTTGGAATGTTCCAAATTCCACTTGAGCATCCAAGTCTGGATCAATACCAGCAAAAACATCTCTGAACAAGGTTCGAGCGCCATGCCAAATGTGTCCGAAAAAGAAGAGCAAAGCAAAGGTAGCATGACCAAAAGTGAACCAACCCCTTGGACTGCTGCGAAAAACACCATCTGATTTCAAAGTAGCTCGATCTAATTCAAAAATTTCCCCTAATTGAGCACGCCGCGCGTACTTTTTTACAGTAGCAGGATCAGAATAACTTACTCCATTAAGTTCGCCACCATAGAACTCCACCGTTACGCCTACTTGTTCAACACTATATTTTGATTCTGCTCTTCTAAAAGGAACGTCCGCTCTCACAATTCCCTCTTCATCTACCAAAACTACCGGAAATGTTTCAAAAAAAGTAGGCATACGACGTACAAAAAGCTCGCGCCCTTCTTTATCTCTAAAGACGGGATGTCCTAACCATCCAACAGCTATTCCATCCCCATTGTCCATTGAGCCTGCTCTGAATAATCCCCCCTTTGCCGGATTATTACCAATATAATCATAAAAGGCTAATTTTTCGGGAATTTTAGACCAAGCTTCTGACAAACTAAGATTTTCGGCTAACCCATCGCTAACTCTTCGATATATTTCTTGCTGAAAGTATCCCTGATCCCACTGATAACGAGTAGGCCCAAATAATTCGATTGGGGTAGTTGCCGATCCATACCACATAGTTCCGGCAACTACGAAAGCAGCAAAAAAAACAGCAGCGATACTACTGGAAAGTACAGTTTCGATATTGCCCATACGCAATCCTTTGTATAGACGTTGCGGCGGACGGACACTAAGATGGAATAGGCCCGCTAATATGCCCAATGTACCCGCAGCAATATGATGCGAAGCTATTCCTCCCGGAACGAAAGGATCAAAACCTTCTGCACCCCACGCAGGATTTACAGCTTGTACTTTTCCGGTTAGTCCGTAAGGATCGGACACCCATATCCCAGGGCCATATAAACCCGTTACATGAAATGCACCAAAGCCAAAACAAGCCACCCCTGCAAGAAATAAATGAATTCCAAAGATCTTGGGCAAATCCAAAGAAGGTTTTCCCGTCCGCTCATCACAGAATATTTCTAGGTCCCAATATACCCAATGCCAGATAGCTGCCAAGAAACACAAGCCAGAAAACACAATATGCGCACCTGCCACACCTTCATAACTCCAAATACCCGGATTCGTTACAGTTCCTCCTGAAATACTCCAACCACCCCACGAATTGGTTATTCCTAAACGAGTCATGAAGGGGATGACGAACATACCTTGTCTCCACATTGGATCCAGAACAGGATCAGAGGGATCAAAAACCGCTAATTCGTATAAAGCCATCGAGCCAGCCCAACCAGAAACTAGAGCTGTGTGCATTATATGCACCGAAAGCAATCGACCCGGATCATTCAATACGACAGTATGAACACGATACCAAGGCAAACCCATGGAAATACCCCTTTAGCAAAGAAAAATAGACACGATGTCGCTTTATTTTATCGCATTGGAAAAAACTATCCATACATATCCTATGTACCTAACCCTTCCAGGGGATTCTATGTCAGAAAGCGTGAATATTTATTTCATTCCATTAAAAATAACAAGCCAATTCTGTTTGTAAGAAGAAAGAGAAGCAGATCTATTCTATACTCGATAAGTGCCAATATGCAATGGGTAGCTTGGGCTATTTGGGAAAACGAAGAATAGATCCTTAATCCCTCTTTGTTTATCATTCGAATCACGGATTCCTTTTTCTTTATTCAATCTGTCTTATCTTCCTTATATGTATAATCTTTCAATCTATGTATTAATAGAATCCATAGTATTCTTATAGAATAAGAAAAAAATGAAGATAATAAACTGTGGATTCTTTCTTTCTCTTCCATTCTTACGTTTCCATATTAAAGTGTAGTTTTCTTACTTAAATTTAATAATATTAATCTAATATGCCCATTGGTGTTCCAAAAGTACCTTACCGGATTCCCGGAGATGAAGAAGCGACTTGGGTTGACTTATACAATGTTATGTATCGAGAAAGGACACTTTTTTTAGGTCAAGAGATTCGTAGCGAGATCACGAATCATATTACGGGTCTGATGGTATATCTCAGTATAGAAGATGGAATTAGCGATATTTTTTTGTTTATAAACTCCCCTGGCGGGTGGCTAATCTCAGGAATGGCTATTTTTGATACGATGCAAACGGTGACACCTGATATATATACAATATGCCTCGGAATAGCCGCGTCTATGGCTTCCTTCATTCTGCTTGGAGGAGAACCCACCAAGCGTATAGCATTCCCTCACGCTAGGATTATGCTTCACCAACCTGCTAGTGCTTATTATCGGGCAAGGACACCAGAATTTTTACTAGAAGTGGAAGAGTTACACAAAGTTCGCGAAATGATCACAAGGGTTTATGCACTAAGAACAGGCAAGCCTTTTTGGGTTGTATCCGAAGACATGGAAAGGGATGTTTTTATGTCAGCAGACGAAGCCAAAGCTTATGGACTTGTCGATATTGTAGGGGATGAAATGATTGACGAGCACTGCGATACTGATCCAGTGTGGTTTCCAGAAATGTTTAAAGATTGGTAGTGGCGGGATTTCTTGTAAATTTATTTCAAACCTACCTAAATTCAGGTTTTATGCTATTTTATAGAAAATAGAAATACTTCATGATGATGAATCATCAGGTTAAGATCGATCTAAACCAATCCATTTTTTCTATATACATACGACATGCCAACGGTTAAACAACTTATTAGAAATGCAAGACAGCCAATACGAAATGCTAGAAAATCGGCCGCGCTTAAGGGATGTCCTCAGCGTCGAGGAACATGTGCTAGGGTGTATGTGCGACTCGTTCAGATCATGAGTTCAAACAAATAAGAAAATTTTTGAAGTATCCATGATCGGTATCAATGAATAGGATAGAGAAGCTCTATCCTAGATTTCTACGGTATATGGAATTTATGGTTTCCTTTGGTGCAAATCCAATCATCTAGATTGGAATTGGAAGAAGCAATTCCTCCATTGGTAGCAAATGGTTATCCATTAAGCGGAGGAAATAGTAATAAAAAGAAAAAGGTTTCTGTTCCTTTATCTTAAAAGAACGGACTAAAGGGCCAGCTACTTAGCCAACTTTCATAATTAAATACCGTCACTGTATGAATAACTCTTATTGTGAAAAGAGCTATTTACTCTATAATGGATAGGTAGAGCCAAAGAATGTGAACTATACAAGTTCACAATACCTTTTGATGAAATGAAAGAAAGGGCTCCGGTGTATAGAGAGGGCCTCGCCGTTTAAAAGGGAACCATAGAAACGATGGAACCCACTGTTTTTTTAATATCGTTCGAATTTTTTTATTTCTATGCGAAATAAGTGAAAAGAATAGAATAAAAAATCGTGGTCGGGAAGGTTATAGTAGCAAAAGCCATTGGAATTAATATTTTATATATTGGAATAATTCGTTTTATTATTAATGGGAAAAAAGAGGGTTAAAAAAAGAGAAATCATTAGTTATTCATTAAGGTTAATTTGATTCAATGACCAGAGTTCCGCGAGGATATATAGCTCGGAGACGACGAACAAAAATGCGTTCATTTGCCTCAAACTTTAGAGGGGCTCATTTAAGACTTAATCGAATGATTACTCAACAAGTAAGAAGAGCTTTTGTTTCTTCTCATCGAGATAGAGGCAGGCAAAAGAGGGATTTTCGTCGTTTGTGGATCACTCGGATAAACGCAGCAACACGGGTATATAACGTATTCGATAGTTATAGTAAATTAATACACAATCTGTACAAGAAGGAATTGGTTCTTAATCGTAAAATGCTTGCACAAGTAGCTGTATTAAATCCAAATAATCTTTACACGATTTCCAATAAAATAAAGACCATCAATTAAAGGGATAAAGAAGTAATATACAGGAATAATGAAAAAAGAATTCCCGGAGAGGGAACTCCGGGAAGATACAATAAATTAAGATTAAGTGGTAGGAATCAACGAGCATGTTGCAATAAATAAAAAAACTATTTCTTTTTTCCCATTTTTCTTTCTTATAACAAACACAAGAATCAAAACTGGATTACTTTCTTTATATATGAGTCTGACCCTTTCGAATAAAACATCAACAATCGGAACTTAAGTTTCGATTGTTGTTTCTTAAATTCTGGTTGGAGTTTCTTAAGTTTCGATTGGAATTGAACTTTTGTGTTAATTGAGGAATATGTCTATTTTTTCTGTGTCTAGGACCAGTAATTATTGAAATTGACTGGGCTTGAAATTGCTTCTCATTCTCATAGTTACGAAATGGTAAAAAAGATAAAATACGAGCCTGTTTTATAGCAAGAGTAATTAATCGTTGTTGTTTCAAGGTTAATCTATTTATTCGTCTGGATAATATTTTTCCTTGTTCACTAATAAATCGATTAATTAAACTCATGTTTCTATAATCAATTCGATCCCCCGGGCCTATTCGAGAACGCCTACGAAAAGGTTGTTTGGATTTACGAAAAGGTTGTTTGAATTTACGAAAAGTTTGCTTTGATTTATGAAAAGGTTGTTTGGATTTACAAAGGGGTTGCTTAAATTTATGAAAAGGTTGTTTAGATATATACATGATTTATTCCTTATTTTAAAATTTGAAAAAAAAAAAAATGGATTTCTTTATTTTATTAATTTTGGATCCAGAAGAAGTAGTCTTTCTTGGATCCATATATTATTTGATTCATATACTATATATATAAATATAAACCCTCTATAGATATGAAATAATATATACCTAAAATCAGATGAGTTGATTTGTATTTTGTATTTGATCTATGTTCTATATATTTAATAAGAAGTTCTTACTCTTTCTGTTCTTTGGAAAAGAAAAATTGAACACGCGATGCTCCTATTTCTTTATTTCATTATGAGTCGTATGTTTGCGACAATAACGACAAAATTTTCTTAATTCTAATTGTCCAGGTGTATTGTGGCGATTCTTTTGAGTACTATATCTAGAAATCCCCGTCGATTCCTTATTGGTACCCTTTCGAACACAATTAATACATTCCAAAATAACTCGGATTCTAACATCTTTGCCCTTGGCCATGAACCTCCTTTCCTTTTTGGATCGACTTAACTTAATTCTTATGCCTATTCTTTTATCCTTCTATTTTGGATCCAAAGAAGAAGAAGAATAAAATCCATAGAAGTTCCTAACTAAAAATGCGATTTCTAAAGATTTTGTTGTAATTCTTCGAATTCTTTAACGAATCCAATAGAATAAAAATTTTTTGAAATTCGTAAATTAAGTAATAAAAAATAGAGAAATAATTAAAGAATACAATCCTTATCCATCTTTTCTTTCTTTTTGCTTCATATACTAAAAAAGAATTCAAAAAGGAAAAATTTTCGTCATGTCACGAAGAATTCTATCTCTCACATAGGAATAACTAGAATGAAAAAAAAGGGAATGACAAAGCGTCTGGGAATAAACGATTGACTTCTATCAATAAACCTGCTAAAGCCCCAAACCATAGAGTACTTAGCACGGGTGCTACAGAGAGATATGTTTTTATATCCTGCATTGAAAATCCTCCTTCCGTATTGGAATACATATATGATCAGATACTCTTGTCCAAGATCCTTTGTATTTCTTTTGTTTAGGCGAAATTGCTAACAAAAAAAAAAAATCAATATTCTATATATATAGAATCAATCATAATAGACGATATTTTCCTATCCCTAAAAAAGATGACCCCTTCTTCCTATACATTACTAAGGAATAGGAATCTTTTTTTCTAGGTGAAATTCAACTGGATTTTAGTGTATACCCTTCTTTGATTATATGAGACCAAAAAAAAAGAAATGACAAGAAAGTTCTATATAGATAGAGAAATAGAAGAAAATTACGATATGGAAAACAAGAAAGGAATTATGTACAATCCCCTTGTACAACAATTTGGAAAAGGGATGTAGCGCAGCTTGGTAGCGCGTTTGTTTTGGGTACAAAATGTCACAGGTTCAAATCCTGTCATCCCTACCTGTTAATTCTCTCTTCTTTATAGGCAGTAGTGGGGAGATCGATTAAAGTGGGTATAACTTGAATTTTTGGATACTATACGGACGTGAGACACGTTAGGAGTAGAAAAGGATTTTCTTTTTGTTTTGAAATGAAAGCGCTCTTAGTTCAGTTTGGTAGAACGCGGGTCTCCAAAACCCGATGTCGTAGGTTCAAATCCTACAGAGCGTGATTCCATATATCTTATGTCAAAACAGAGTAAAATAACTTAAAAAAACAAAGTAGAATTGCAACTCCAATTTGACCTCCTCCAGACCAGAAAAGAGAGGAGGTCAAACAAAAACGAAATATTACTCAATCAAAGGTCCAACTGATCCCCCCGCCTGTATTGCAAATACGCAGTCACGAATAATCCCGCTAAAGTAATAGGAATTAAGCCTAAGACGATTCCAAATAGAAAAACTTCAATCATTTCGATTTGTTCGAGGGGATAAAAAAAAGAGGTACGATCTATCTCTAAATAATAGTCTAAATTATCCACGAATCTCAATGACCAAGAAAAGAATTGGTAATTAGTGTGGAAAAGAGTCTAGAATACCAAGAATCCAAAAGAAAGATTCTTCTTTTCTGACTTATTCATTCAATTCATTTCAAATAAGACGTATCTTGTTCAAGCCAATAAATAGAGCTGGGGTTATAGTTAAAGCAGCCAGTAGAAAACCAAAATAACTAGTTATAGTAAGCATGAAGGGGTTAAATTCCATTTATTTTTTTACTACACTACATATGTTGGTAAAGCACTTACCTAAGTTATGTAAAATTCATAATTCATCGGTTATTTTAGATAATACTAAAAAACAAGATACAGTGAGATACAAAAGTGTAAAAGAAAATTGATTCATCAGACGAGACATGAGTCCCTAATGCCGAATCAAGAGATTTGTTGCGGAATTTGTCAGTTAAGTAAAGTAATAATATTAAGAACTAGATCATCTAACCCCATTGAAAAATATTGAAAAATGAAATTTGATTTTCGGGGGAATTTTTATTTGGAATAAAAGATTAATAAAGAATTGAATTTGAAAAAAGTTCTTTCTATTTCGGATTATTTCTTTTTCAATAGAATGGATTTTATCCTTTTTTGGAACAAACGGTCAAATATTCCCCTATTCCTTCTTATTTTAACTCATTGTATTCCATATAGAATAAGAGGAGAAAAAAAGCATTCCACGACCCCCGAAGGGCCCCCTGAAAAAGGGAACTCTTCCTTGAATTTACTTCTTTTTATTTATTTTTATTCGTTTTTTGAACCCCAACCAAAATAGATTCGAAGTTACTTCAATTATCCTTTTCTTTTAAGTTCTTTTCCTAAAGTTCCATGCTTGCGGTTTGGTCAAGAAAGTTAGACCTAATCCAACAAACAAGACAAGGATTGTACGAATCTTGATTCTTCAAAGAATTATTCTATTTCTTTCATAACGGATTATCCACTATTCGATTTTCTATTTATTAGATATTTTTTTATGCTAAGCAATTTAATTCCTTAAAGGGAAAGGTTGTATTCGAATAAAACTTTTAACTAAAAAAAAAAGGGGATAGATTTTGCATATACTTATCTTTCTATTGCGTCAATATGAGAATATCTTTTCTAAATTCTTTATCTTATTGATCATTAACTTAGGTTTTCCCAAGATCTTGGCCGCTATTCCAAATTAAATTATTCTACTATTCCGAAGACAATGAAAATCTAAGTAGAACACAAAAAATTGAGGGGTTCTATTGATGCCTTGAATAACATGTAATTTCCCTATAGACAAGGAACAAAGAAGAGAAAAAAGGAATTGAACAAAGAAGAGAAAAAAGGAATTCTGTTTCGGGACCAAGCAAAACTGGATTGCTGTGCCATAGGAAGGATAGCTATACTAATTCGGTATACTCAAAATACACCTTTGGTACAAAATTGACAATCTCACAAGGATGAAATATCAGTAATTTTCTATTTACTGGTCGATCCCATCTTTTACGGAATCAATTCCTTTTTTGAATGTACAAAAATTTGGGGAGCTCAGCATGTCTGGAAGCACAGGAGAACGTTCTTTTGCTGATATTATTACCAGTATTCGATACTGGGTTATTCATAGCATTACTATACCTTCCCTATTCATTGCGGGTTGGTTATTTGTCAGTACGGGTTTAGCTTATGACGT